TAGGATACAGGCACCTCGAGCCATGAAACCCCGTGTTTTTGGCGTCAACCCGTTTTCTGCCCTAGAGCCCCTATGAGAATTGTCACAATTCAATAAACCCCGGCTTAAAAGCTACAGATTCTTACTATATTTATTACTTAAGCTGAAAACGTAATAAATCCATTACCTGTCTGCCATTCCAGTATGGAATAGAGTAAGGTCCGACTATCCATACTAAGCTAAGTGCTTGTGTGGGGCCCCTTTGCTTGCTTTGTAGCTTTGCCTTACGGAAGCCTACTTTATCTAATTCCGTTCCGTCAAATCCGGCTTTACGTGAATAGGGCAGGTTCCGAATCAATTGGTTTGAGGTCCGGATCCCATGAATATGGAAATACCGGGTATCTCACTGGGTCGATCCGATCAACGAGCGACCGATCACCCACCGATGTTATCGCACCCGCATGCTGATGCCCATCCATGTCACTCCCCAATGCCTGGTTGAAACATTGGTAGTTTATCCAGTAGCCTCGTTGTTCGACCTATCGACTCCGTCCAGGGCTACAGGTCAAAGCGCGTTCGACCCGCCAGAGATAGATGCATTGGCAAAAGTACGTGTAGAAGCTGAAACTGCTTATCCGGGTGCGGCTTTCTAGCCATCTATCAGGATAGAAAAGTAGATCGTTCAACTGACGCTTATGTTAGCCTTTCGTTCACTTACAAAACAGAGGAGAAGAGCGAGGCTATGGAATAGTGTGACTTGGCTGCTTCCTTCGATAACTTGCTTATTCCTTTTTTTTAAACTATATCCATAGCCTCCCATTCGCCAGCTGAGTCCGTTGGCTAGTTTGGATCACCCCGAATTCGATTTCTCATGCGAGACGGAGGTAGACGATATAAAGGTTAATCGCGGGTTAACTTAACTACTTATTGGATTTGAAAGACCCATTGATGGCTATTCTGCTCGCTCTCAGGAGCTTGAGTAGACCGTTCGTTCAACTCGCCTGAAGGAGATTAGACTTCCTTAGATAGAAAAACTCGCTTCGTAACCTTCGCTCCCTTCGCACTCGTTTACCGGTTGCTCTTCCACTTCATGATTATACCGTTCGCAGTGATGCCAAGTCGGAGGACTTTCTTTATAAAGTAACGAAGACGCGGCCTAGCTACGCATAGCCCTTGTTCTACGATGAAAGACTTTTATGCCTAGCTTGACGACTGACTGAACTTCCAGGACTGAGCCGACTGGACAGAACTTACACTGATACCGTAGTTGCTGCTGCCTGCTCTTAGCCAGGAGGTGCTCCTGCTTATTTACTCCAGTTCAAGTTGAAAAATGTATTTTATTTACCAGTTGAAGTAGCAGAAAAAGGAGAAGTCGAAGTTCCAGTCTCGGTTGCTGTTGACGTGGACGTTGATCTAGCTAGCTCCTAAGCTCCTCAAGGCTAGGCTTGCTCCGTAGCTACCGCATGCAAGCGTAGTTGGTCTAAGCTCTTTCGGTTTAGGGTGGGATCTATTCGATAGACTTGATCCTTAGGGGCCTTTCTATAAGGATGTATGTTCAAGTGCAATATCCGTTTTATTTAGTTCTTAAGGCCGAATCAAGTGAGCGAACAGGCTTTGGCTTTGTCATTCGCATTGTTGCAAGCGTAGTTGGAGTAAGCTCTTGTCGTTGAGTGTAAGGGCGAGGCTACCGCAGCGATAATGGTTATTCTCTAATGGAGTAAAGGGGTGCTCGTCTTGTCTTTTTCTTTTGCTTAACTCGGTTATCCTCTTTCCTTCTTTTTATTAAAGCGAGGTTATGGTGTGTCGTTCTTCCCGTTGATGCGAAGCTGTATACGCCTGCTTCGATCTTCTTTCTGGTTAGGGAAGCAAGCTCCTGGGTTTTAGGTCATCAAGCTTTGTTTGGCTGGTCTTACTTCACTGGGAAATCAGACTTTTCCACTCTTGCGTCTTTTTCTAAATGAAAGGATAGGGCCAAGGAGACCTTGGATCAGATGCACACAAAACCAATAATCTCTCGTATCTATCCCCTCTCTCAAGCGGAACTGGTAACTGTAGCTGCGACCAATTCAGAATCCTAACTCCTCCCTGCTACTTCAGGGGTCATACCACGAAGGGCCCCATCACCATCACCAAAAACATCAACATCAATTACCAAAACCCCGTCTTCTACCTCCAGAAGCTAGCCTGAAGCTCCCCCCTTAATCCCCTTGCTTCTATGCGCGTGCTCACTTTTAGTGGAAGACTATTTGCTACTATTGGAATTTACCATTGCTGTAGTAGTACGCTCTGGCTAGTGTCAAAATGTCTGATTGTGAATGAGCGAGTCATTTTGGTACTATGATTCTCCTACTTCATATGTGGGCTTACCGGGCTAAGCTAATCATTGGATACTAGAAACTTTCGATCTAAGGCACTTTTCGTTAGCGGGAAATCGACACACATTGATATAGGATGTTGATGAGCTTGCGTATCCCGGGACGATGCCCATCTGTATCATCCTTTGTTTGACCAACTGTGTAATCTCAACATAGGTGTCACCTGCGGATCAGCTATTTCGGCTTTCCTTGTGGTTCCCATTAAATATGTGTGAATTTCTCTGTTGACCCCACAAAAAGAAAGCTTTTCGTGCGTGCCACCCCTCAGGAAGTTTTTTCTTTCTCTCGATACGCAGAGGGGAGAGCATACCCTGTCTCAGGCAGTATATCAGTCGTTAACGATTTAACCAGGACACATCCAATTGAAACTGTAATCCCAACCTCTTTTGAAGGAGCTCCAAAAAGACTTTACTTCAGAGCGGGGAATCTTCCTACAAGTGAGCACCAACTCAAATGTGTTCAGGCTATACCTCTGCCTAGAAAAAAAGGAGTTTCAGGCACCCTCGTGGGAGACATTGGATGTTGTCAACCGGCCTAAAAATGCTCATAAACAGCTCTTCCCCCTTTGACTTAGTTTTCGCTCTCCTCTGTCTCTAGTAGACTAAGCCTGATCCTACTTTGCGGGTGCAGCAGGTCTAGGTATTCTTTTTTTTTCGTCTGAGGGAACTGCCAAGATCTAGCTAAGACTTGAGATCCAATTCTATCTCATTCTGATCTCGTTATGAGGGAAATAGGTGAGGCGCGGCTAAGACAACATATGGGACTTCCCGCGCTAAGTTGTTCCAATCTCTGTACTAAGTACCTGAACTCGGCAGTGCTGCTATGAGCTAGATTTGTGCGTACAAGGGTAAAGAAGCGAGCAGGGCTACCTTTCCGCTGGAAATCCTATACCTGAGTGCTATTTGATCAGAGTGAGTTGTAATTGAGCTTGATTTAGTTGCTCTCGTATTGAAATGCTTTTAAGTATGTGGGTGACTCATCGTCGTGAGATCGGTTGGTACCCTGCATAAAGAAGGTTGGTGAGTAGGATCACAGGTGCGGAATGTCAAAGGTAAGTTTTTTTCTTGTATTGTGGGTGGAAAGAAAAAGAAAAGGCTTCGAGGATCTAGTTTCCACCGGTTTATCCTTTGTAGGTTCCTGGGGTGAAACCTTTAGATCTTTGGATAGTATGCGCGAATTGACTCTTGGTGGTGTACAGTTGTGGTTTTGGAATCAATCTTTCTAGAGTAGAGTAGTCTCCCGACCGAAATCGACAATTTACATAGGGAAAGATCTCTTCGATAGAATAGATCCGAAGGGACCCTCGAGTCGATTACGTGTTGGATCCGTCTAAACCGATGTTGCAATCAATATAGGAAATTTGCAAGTGGAATCCTTCATCGCTTCGTCCATGAGCGGTCCGTAGAGCGCTTTCTCCCTATAACCGGCTTTCTATCTCTAACTCGAAGTGCAGCTTGGATTACAGTCTGTGAGTGAGGATACGTATCGTATGGGGCATTCGCACGGAGCGCATTTTGCTTATGGTATGGCTCGAAGGTCTTGTCGTGCGTCTTGGAGCGAAGAATTTCTTAAAAGGATCCGTTCACATTTACATATAATATATAAAAATAGGACATTCCACCGAAAGGATTGATCTCAGTAGATTGAGCCGCTAGAGGAATCGGCATCGCTACGAGCAAGACGTGGGATATTAGGCCTTGGCAAGGCTGAGCATTGACCATGGTAAGGTATTTTCTTAAAATAGACGCGGAAACAGCGGTACGGTAAAGGAACGGATGAAAGATCTACTCTTAACTTAATGGGTGAACTACTGAACGAGCCGAGAACGAGTGATCTGAAGAAAGCACAGAGAAGATAAAAAAGAAAAGGAAACCTATGCTTAACACACCCAACTCGTAGAACTACCACTCAGAAGACACATCCAGAAAGAAAGAGATGGCTGCATCTGCATCTAAGGGCTGATTATTGGGTCTAGCTTCTTATAAAGCCGTAGGGGGACAATCTGATGATATAGACTTGTGATGTCAGAGAATAGTCCGGAAGAGGAGAGGCAGTCTTCTCCAATGCTTCTCTTGGTGGGTGGGATTCAGGATTCAAATAGTGGATTTCAAAATGTCGTAGAGAGATGATCGAGCAAGCAGCAGCCAGGCATAGGTAGCTGACAGCTGCACTCGAGCATCTTTACCAGCCAGTGAACGAAGGACCAACGACGATGAAAGAGGAGTAGGAGTAGGACGGAATCGAGTGATTGATTACGAGATAGACAATGAAAAAGGCATTACTTCTCTTTTGCAAACAAAATGGGAATAAAAAACCAGAGCCGACAATCCCAGACTTTTTGTTAAAAGTCGACCTGCCCCAGTCTCATCCGATGGACTCGGCAGATACTTTACGAATCAAAGCTTCCGTTATTCTGGAGTCTTATTTCAATCCGTATAATTTACTTCCTCGTGACCAATACAGCTGGTGGGACGTAGCACAAACCCTTGCTCAAAGGGTCAGCATCGGGGATTCCGTAACTCGAGATGATCTCAGTCTCCTCGTCGACCTTTTACAGAATCCTGCAAGTCATTTATATATGAAAGCCTTTGAGCTCTTAATGCTGACATTGACAAGATCAAACATCGGATCACTACTCATCAGCGGTGGCCCATCTAGCTAGTTGAGCCTTCCTTGCCCACCTTTTCATTTCTTTATTGGCCCAGCCTTCAACCATTAACCTCTCCTCTGTGCACCCTCTCGGATTGATCTTTCCTTTCATTGAGTGATCTTCCTTTACTAATCACCATTCTTTAAGAAATGTTCATCATGTGAACAGTCATTGACCGGGGTGCATGGAAGACTAGAATCTAATACGCTTCCGGGGCCCGTGCGTGGGGGCCTCGGGGGGAATGATGAGGCGAGAGGTATCGGGCGGGCTATCCAGTAACGGATTACGGAATGCATCGAGGGGGCGTGGACCAACCATACATCTACCCGTTGCTTAGGTCATTCACTCAAGGCTACCGGGGATCTTGACTCAACGGAATCAGACTGCGGGTAGAAACCGTATAAAGCTTCGAACAGAGATCAGTCAGTAAACAACCTAGCCTTCCAATTGAAATATTGAGAAAGTAGCCCAAGGGTGGCAGTCCAAGATTCCACTTACTAGGGTCAGCTAATCAAAGAAAGAAGCTTTCGGGCTACAATCTCGCAAATCTCAATGTCAAGGAAGAGGGAAGGCCTGTCTTCTGTTCCGTGCTCTTTCGATAGTTCGTTGATTTGCCCATTCTAGGCTTTTTCCATTGGAAGGCCTGCGATTAGAACTAGTAATGGGGGGAGTACATGTGCTGCGTGAAACTAGAGATTTCCTTCTTTTTGATTAAATAGTCCAGACTTTCCTTCATAAAGACTAGATTCAATGTGGTCGTAGATCAGGCTCAACCAACAAGAAGGATCTCCTAAGCAAGGGCCTTTTCTCAGGCCAAGCAGAAGCCCGTGGTCTTGTTTGTGCTGCCTTTGACGTTCAAAATCGCAACGAACAAGACAGAGGCGTGCCGGCGGTATAGAAAGTGAAACATTCTTTCTTTTCGTTCGGCAAGCAGGAAGAGTGAAAGTCAAGTTTAGAGAAAAGCACTTCTGCTGTTCCGGGTTACAGGTACATGGAACTAGGCTTGGCTTAGAGAAAACGGATTGTGCCGGTACGGGCTCGGTAGCTAGCCAAGTCAGGTAGACTCTAAGTAGAATATCTCCTTTGCGGTTGGAGATGGCGAAGACTAAAGCCCTGTACCCTGTCTCCATATCTCTACGGCTGGTTGCAGATGACACTGTAATAATAACAAAGCCAGATAGAGAGACTTTTCGAGGCTTCAAAACTTTATTTCATTTTTTCCTTGTTGCCCCGGATTGAAAACAAGACTTTTTTGACTTTGGTCATGTTAAAACCCCAGACGACGACGGATACTAATACAACTGGGATTCAAAGAAGGATTAACAGACGATCTATGGACTTACTTGGCTTGGTCCCAGTTTTTAGGCATTAAAGAAATCTATAACTAGTTGGAAAGGGCGCAAAGAAAGCAGGAAAAAATGCTGTCAAAAGAAGCCTGCCTTAGTCTCAAATAGGGCTTAGCCTCAATGGCAGACCAACTACCAAATGCGGAATGACGGTCGTGAGCCGGTCCTTATGGAATTCCTAGGCGTGAAGGTGGACAAGGTGGCGGAGTCGGAGCGGGAGTCGAAGCCTGAGAAGCGTTATGCCTTCGACTACCAAAAGAAGGAGTGGTTCATAACGGATGAGCCTCCTCGAGGCTATGGCGCCCCTGAAAGAAAGCCGGACGACTGGGGTTGATGGGTAGAACTGCGTTTGGCTTGCTCCCTCTGAGATGGAGGGTACGAAAAAACCCGGTGTAACTGGGTCCAGCCAAAGTTTGGGAAATAAAGTGCGATACATCGGTGTAGTAGAACAACCACCTCCCACCCATTCTTCAGTTGGATCCTGACCCGTGGACTCCTTTTGCCCGCGTTTTTGTTGTTTGTCTCGTAAGCATTTCGGGATGCCCTGATGGAGGGTGAGACTCTCATTTCAGTTAATAAGGCGTCATCATTTCAGGTAAGACGGGCGGAACACCTAGCAATTAGGAAAGGAAAAGAGAAAAACCACTTGTTCAAAAGCAAGGACGAGCTGCTAAGCTAACATGGAACGAGTCTCTCTTCCCTTGCTGCGGCTGGTCGCCTTAGTTCAGTCGAATGAGTTTTGAGAGGCGAAACCAAACCGCCTGACATCTATACAGCCTCGCTTCCAACGAAACGAATTCTGGTCTTTGCTCCTGATATTCCGAAATTGAGGATCAAGCTTTCGTGTGTCACTGATTTAGGGTTGCTTTATTGTCTGTAGCAGCGCGGTTGGATTCTGCTCGTTCGTGGGGGTCTCCCTTTATGGATGGGGGGTCTTGCCCTAATCCTCGGTCCGGGGTTTGCTGTTGAGGGTAACGAAAAGCTAAGCTCTAGGTTGGTTGGTGGTAGGTATAGAGCTCCTCCTTTTCTTTTTTTTTTTTTCGTTTTTTTCCTGTAGGAAGGTGCAATTCTCGGTCATAGGTAAAGCTCTCGCTCCCGTCCCCCTACCCAAACTGTCACTCAAAGGAGTCCCTTTTAAAGGAGACTTGTTATAATGAAAGCTATGCGCGGGGAAAGCGAATTTCCATTCTGTTGGTGCCTGATAGAGTGGCGCCCGTTTTACTATCATGAATTACTACTTCCCCTTTCATGTTCAAGGCGATCATCGTTCCTTCAAAGTCCACTCCGACGCCTCCAGGGACGATTTCGCCCCTCAAGGGATCTCTTTCGTCAAGTACGTACGTGTAGGATTCGTAATCCTCGGATTCATCTCCAGTAGATTGAGGGCTAACCCCTTCCAAGGGTCTCAACGTGGATAACAGAGGGGTAGGCTTGATGATCCAGCCTTTCCAGCAAGCATATTCCAGCCCCGGGATTCTTTCCTCGAGTTGTGGGAAGACTATCTTTTCCAGAAGGAACCGCAGTAAGACAAGGCCCAAGGGGGAGAAGTTGGCGAAGCCTGCCAGGTTTCTCAGTTCTTCTTCTCCCCATTCTTCCAATTCACCGCTATTCCTAATCGTCGGCATTTCTAAGAATGCGGAAACTCAATCTAAGACCTCGGGATGTAAGTGAGGCTCAAGTCGTTCCAAAAGGGTTAGGTGGTCCGCGCTCATGTGAATGTGGTGAATATCAATTATATCGATCTTTGCGAGTGGGCCTAGCCTATTGTTCCAGTCCAGGACCCGACTCCAAAAAGCAATTTCACTATTATCTTACTCTTGAAAATAGTTAGAAGATGAGGAAGGCAGTTTCTGATTCAAGACGGCACCGAGAGCCCTACAGACGAGTTCATCCCTTGGTTCAGCCACAAGCACAGTTCTATCCGGTACCACGGGGTTGCCATCCGACCCCATATTCCATTTTTAAGCGCTTTCTACGAGAGATCCAGTACTGAATCATAAAAAGGATGCAAACTGAAAGGGTCAAAAGGAGATTGAACCTCCTTTAAAGGAGAGAATGAATAGGAGCCATTCAACAAGTCCCCTTGAATTTGTAATATGTCACTATCACTAAGGTGAATGTTCTCACGATCACGAGTAAAGATGTTCTCGACTTCAAAAACTACAGCCCCAATACCACGACTGTTATGGCTGAAATAGCGACTCTTATAACTAGAAAAAAGAATTCGGAAAAAACTCTCAAGTTGTTTTCTAGTAACTGTAGGAGTCGTTAGTTCCGCTGCTCTGGGAGAGAATTCCATCATGAAATTCAAGATCGAGTCAAGCAGGAAGTTCAAGGCGGAGGACTTCGATTGGTAAACCGAGTCACGACCGAGTGAGGATCTTACTCTTCCTGAGTCATCTCGACTAAATGGAACTGCCTAATCTTACTCTCGGGAAGTGAATTCCCCGATCAGATGATATAATCGTCTTCAAACTGCCTTCCCGTGCATACTATATCTTGTAGCAAGCTTCTTACTTACTGCTAGCCAATAACAAGACTTTCATATCCTCATCTATCTCATCTCGGGGGTTACACATGATTATGAAAAGTGGAAATTGCATTAAGTGATGACAGAACACTACCCGGCCTCTAATAAAGTAGCTTAGTTCAATCATACCACTCTTGTACATGTTATGGGAGTCTAGCTCGCTCTGCCCTTGTCCAGTAACCATTCTGAGGGGGCCAAGGAACTAGGGGAAAGTGAGAGAATGAAAAAGAGATGCCTGCTGTACAAGACGGCTGTCATTTGCGGAAGCAAATCATTGGTGTGCTCACCCTACGGGGTCTGTCTTACGAAACTACTTCGGTCGCTAACTCGGTGCCCTTAAGGGTATGGTACCTTCTTAGCATGCTATACTATACGACGACGTGGCTCCAAACGGGGGAACTCGGTTGTTAGGGAACAGTAGCAGTCAGTAAGGCTTTACAAGGAAAAAGGAGCAAAAGGGCGAGGTTTTTCGCGGGGCATCCCATACTTCATTTTCTTCTTGCAGTCGGAAATACGGGATGAGGAGAGAACTACTTCTTCAAAAAACTCTAACTGCAAGCAACTGAGATAAAGGAAAGTGATTTGGTCTAAGTCGAGATTGGGTTGGTGTTCAGTGACTGGTCTTTCTCTTGTTGTTGTCGAGTGCCCGCAGCTGCATTTCTTTCTTTATGCATCTTTCTCCCATGCTTTCCGTTGGTCAACAACCAACAAAAGTGTTTCTAGTTCTTCACTACTCCTACAGGCTTGACGGAGTTAAGCTGTCTGGAGGGAATCCTTTTTTCTCAATCAATCATGCCTCAACTGGATAAATTCACTTATTTCACACAATTCTTCTGGTCATGCCTTTTCCTCTTGACTTTCTATATTCCCATATGCAATGATGGAGATGGAGTACTTGGGATCAGCAGAATTCTCAAACTACGGAACCAACTGGTTTCACACCGGGAGAACAACATGCGGAGCAACGACCCCAAGAGTTTGGAGGATATCTTGAGAAAAGGTTTTAGCACCGGTGTATCCTATATGTACTCCAGTTTATTCGAAGTATCTCAATGGTGTAAGGCCGTCGACTTATTGGGAAAAAGGAGGAAAATCACTTTGATCTCTTGTTTCGGAGAAA